TTAGCTTGGAAGGCTAGGGGTTATAGTCGACGTTGGTTGATCATTTTAAACGTCTCTAATTCAAAACCGAACATGAAATGTTTGTTTCATTCGGCTCCTTTATGGAAGATTTTCATATTTTCATCGAAATACATTAGATCCATAACATCTATGTCAGCTTTTCTGTCTGAATGTATCTAAAGTGATCTGCTTTTTAGATGATCCCTCTCGAGAAGGGAGATTCTATAAAATCTCCCTAGTCAAGTTACTTCGTTCTCTATTTTGACTTGTTAGATCCTCTAAGGAAAAGAATTGGATTTCCACCGAGCTGAAACAATATGCTGATGGTTCTAGTAAACTAGAATTCTCGTTTTTTAGCTATTTTGCTTCAATTCATTTTTTCTTTTTGAATCAAATAGAAAAAAGGAAGATCTAGTTACGATTGGAAATCCATTTTGATATCTTCATCCATAGATCCTTATACTTTTACAAATTGGAAGGGTTCAATCCAATTCACAAAATTATGCTTCACAGGTTTATATCCATAATCTTTTGATTCCAAAATTTTCATTAGCTTTTGGATATAAATCATGATAATGTTTATTTTTCCTCAAATATTATATTGAGAGGAAAAGGATAAAACCTTTTTTATAAATAGAAAAAAGTTTGTTCATCGGAGGATGAATAAAAAACTGAAAGACCCTTGAACTATTCAAGGTTAAAAATAGAACGAATCACACTTTTACCACTAAACTATACCCGCTATATATTTATTATTGTATAGAAATAGATCATTTGTCAAATAAATATGAAAGAAATAGACTCAAAATAGCATCAAAATCATATCCGTTTTTTTCTATGTATTTCGTTGTCATGTGGCCATTCGATCAAATAAAATAAAAAGGGCTGGCTAAGCTTTTTTCAGAAAGTTGAAGTATAGAAATTGAAATAGAAAAAGTTGTCGTTATATTGTTTCTTTGATGGGAACTCATTATCATTACTAAATAAACTAAAGGTTTCTATATGGATGAAAGATTGATTTAAACTCGACTATCTAAATGAGAATTTCTATCCGGGTTTTCTTAAGGTCTTTTCGAGATATCCAAATATATGTTTGTATCTAATGTGAAACATTATTGCATATTTATAAGATGTTATCATATATGTTTTTTTATTTCTGATTAAATAGTCAGTAGCCCTTTTTTTCAATAATAATGAAAAATACAAAATCAAAAAGTCATATTGTGTAGCAATAATTAATTATACATGTAGCAATCATTCTACTTGTAGGTATTGAGAATGGAACAGAAATATTAGAATGTCAATTTCTCTTTTTGTTATTGCTTTCTTGTTGCTCCCATAAAAATTCTTTTTTAGCAATATAAAATAGTTGTTATTGATATCCCAGCCCCCCCTAGTACATATTCCTCGACACTGAAGACATCCTTTAAGAGCAGGAGATTTCTTCATATTTCTTTTTAGCTCTGTCTTAGGTTTCTAATAATTTGTTCAATAGTTGGCATACTGGATTTCGATTTTCAAATCAAAAAGAGTTTGGGTTAGATTAATCTGAACCTGTTCGAATTAATTGTTAACCATATTCCATCCTAATCAAATGCAAGAAAATTGGAATTCGACTTTCTAATTGGTTTCTATAAAATTACTCACTGGAATCCTCTTTTGGTGTGGGTTTTGATATATGATCAATGATCCCATAAGCTTGGGCTTCCGTCGCAGACATAAACTTATTGGTTTCCAGATCTTGCTGTACAACAGGTAAGGGTTTTTTCGTAGTTTTTGCATAAATATTTGCCATTGTGTTGCGAAGTTCCAACATCTCTTCCGCTTCTGATGCTAATATACTGGGAAGTCCAAAAACACGTTTAATCTTAGGTTGATGAATCATAACCCTAGCGTGACGGAAAGCTACACGTCTCCCAGCTGCTCCTCCCGTCAGAACCAAAGATGCTGCCGATGCTGCTAATCCGATGACTGCTGTACAAACCTCGGGTCTTATGGTGTTCATAGTATCATAGATAGTGATTCCTGCTCGTGCCCCTCCACCGCGGGAGTTTATATATATAACAATATCCGTATACCACTTCTGAGCATCGAGAAGTAACAAGAGACGAACAATCTTACTCGCGGCCGTACTGTCAATCACGCCAGATAAAAAAAGTACTCTGTCTCGAAAAAGCATTTCCTCAATCTCAACCCAACGGATGTCATCATCTCCTGGAAGGATCAAAGGTACTTTTGGGATTCCTATGCCCATAAATTTGGTTTTTTTCTGTTTATTTGTCTCCATCTACGGTCAATAAATAACAAAGCGGATTATTCCCATATATCAAATATCAATTCCAATGGCTTTTGCTACTATAACCTTCCCAACCACGATTTTTGCTTTTTTTCTTCTCGTTATTTCATCTGGAAATCCATAACTCTAAGCATATTGAAGAAAATCAAAAAAACAGTGGGTTCCATCGTTTCCATGGTTATCTTTCAAACGGTGAGGTTCTCTCTATACACCGGAGCGTCTTCTTTCATTTCAGAAAAAGGTATTGTGAACTTGTATAGTTCATATTCTTTTGCTCAATTTATCAATGATAAAGTGATAGCCCTTTCACACTAAGAGTTATCTATACAGTGACGGCATTTCATTATGAGAGTTAGCTAGGTAGCTGACCCTATTAGTCCGTTCTTTCAAAAAAAAAAAGGAGCATAAACTTTTTGCTTCTTATAATGCTATTTCCTCCGCTTAATGGATAGACTTTTGCTACCGATGGGGAATTTCTTCTGAATTTCAAATCAAAGATGATTGGATTTGCACCAATAGAAACCATACATTTCATATACTCTAATAGGTATTTTAGAAAACTCTCGGATACTATTCTATTCACTTTACGATCCTATCCGATTTCTCGGGGCTAGTCGTTGATACTGAAAAAAGAGTTCCAAGTCATGATCAGAACGAGTCACACATACACCCTAGTACATATTCCTCGACGCTGAGGACATCCTTTAAGAGCGGGAGATTTCTTCATATTTCTTTTTGGCTGTCTTAGGTTTCTAATAATTTGTTCAATAGTTGGCATACTGGATTTCGCTTTTCGAATCAAGAAGGGTTTGGTTTAGATCAATCCGAACCTGTTCGAATTGATTGTTAACCATGATTGGGATGGAATATGAGATTCCATATTCCATCCCAATCAAATCCAAGAAAATTGGAATTCGACTTTCCAATTGGTTTCTATAAAATCACCAGTATACCCATTCCTCGTACTTTCTTCTTTCTTTTTCCATCTCATCCTTGTCCAGCTTTTCTACTTTTTTTGATATAAAATCAATGATTCCATAAGCTTGGGCTTCTGTCGCAGACATAACTTTCTCTATTTCCAGATCCTCCTCTATAACACTTGGTCTTTTTCCGGTAGTATCCACATAAATATCTACAATTGTGTCGTGAAGTTCCAACATCCCGTCTAGTCTCGATTCCAATATATCCGGGGGTCCAGAAAAATGATCCTCAACCTGCTGAATCATAACCCTAGAGTGAGGGAGTGCTCCGCGTTTCCCGGCTGCTCCTCCGGTCAGAATTAAAGATGGTGACAATGTCGCGAATCCCATGAGTAATGTACAAACATCGGGTCTTATCGCGGTCATAGCATCATATATACTGATTGCTTGTCGTGCCCCTCCGCTGGGAGAGCTTATATAAAGATAAATATCTTCATCGCTGTTAGAAAGAACTAATAGTAAACTAAGCATTTGAATCATTATGCTGCTGTCGATGATTTCAGATAAAAACAATATTCTTTCTTCAAAAAGCTTTTCGTAAACATCAACCCAATCGGTTTTCATGAATCCATCCTCGTTTCGATAGGTAATCGCTATCTTTGGGATTCCTAGGCCCATAAATTTGGTTTTTTTCTGTTTATTTGTCTCCATCTACGGTCAATAAATAACAAAGCGGATTATTCCCATATATCAAATATCAATTCCAATGGCTTTTGCTACTATAATCTTCCCAACCACAATTTTTGCTTTTTTTCTTCTCGTTATTTCATCTGGAAATCCATAACTCTAAGCATATTGAAGAAAATCAAAAAAACAGTGGGTTCCATCGTTTCCATGGTTATCTTTCAAACGGTGAGGTTCTCTCTATACACCGGAGCGTCTTCTTTCATTTCAGAAAAAGGTATTGTGAACTTGTATAGTTCATATTCTTTTGCTCAATTTATCAATGATAAAGTGATAGCCCTTTCACACTAAGAGTTATCTATACAGTGACGGCATTTCATTATGAGAGTTAGCTAGGTAGCTGACCCTATTAGTCCGTTCTTTCAAAAAAAAAAAGGAGCATAAACTTTTTGCTTCTTATAATGCTATTTCCTCCGCTTAATGGATAGACTTTTGCTACCGATGGGGAATTTCTTCTGAATTTCAAATCAAAGATGATTGGATTTGCACCAATAGAAACCATACATTTCATATACTCTAATAGGTATTTTAGAAAACTCTCGGATACTATTCTATTCACTTTACGATCCTATCCGATTTCTCGGGGCTAGTCGTTGATACTGAAAAAAGAGTTCTAAGTCATATTCGGAACGAGTCACACATATCCAATCATGATTGGATTCTTACTATTCATGATTGATTTGAAAAAATATACAAGTACAAAAGAAAAGGCCTGGTCAGTATTGAACTAGACCAGGATGGAAATAAGAAATCTTTTGTAAAAAATAAAATTAAGTAAAGTATCCCTTCTGTTGAAGAAATAGGTTTGTTTTTTTGATATTTTAATTATCTAAGTTTTTTTCTATTTTTCTTTTTATTAAATTTCTATTATTTCAAATGAATATTTATATTATGGTATATATATATACTTTTATTATTCTTTTTTTATTATTCTTTTATGTTATTTATATAAGAAAGTAGTATATTAAAGTATATATACTAAAGTATATATGTTGATATATTTTTCTATTTCGAAATCTTTTGAATTCTCGAAACAATTACACTAGAAAATTCTAATAAAAATAGTCTCTAATAGAAATAAATGTTTCGAAATAAATCTAGTTAATAATCAATTAGATTTATATATTCTAAATCGACTCTAAAAATTATCCATAGAACTAGAAATTCTTCATTAGAGTATATCGATTTTGATATAATAAACTCAAAATGTAAAAAATTTTTTATTTGTAATGAAATTGGGGAGATGGCCGAGAGGACTAAGGCGGCGGATTGCTAATCCGTTGTACGAGTTATTTGTACCGAGGGTTCGAATCCCTCTCTTTCCGCTTTCTCTTTGAATTTTGTATTTTTTAATTCCAAAGGAATTGGGATTTTTTGACTGCAATCATAGGGAAATGTGTGAAACATTTAATCAAAATTAGTTTGATTCCTCACGTCCAGGATTACGTCCTGGATCATTAGATAAAAATCCGAAAATAAAGAGGGAAATAAAGAATATAACTATTGTGTAAACAAAAAGTTTGAGAGTAAGCATTCTAAAATCTCCAAAATATTTTTTCTTTTATTATTCGAAAATAAAGGGAATAAATTACCTTTTTTTTATCATATTGAAACCTTTTTTGTTCGGAGATCCAAAAATGATGAAGAATTCATTCTTACATTAAATGATGAAGAATTCATTCTTACATTAAATGATGAAGAATTCATTCTTACATTAATAAATAATGCCGTATTATTTTAAATTAAAGATCTAAATATTTGCGCTTGCTCGTTGGAAAATCAGAACCAATAAGGATGAATAATTAAGTTGATTAAAATGGATTGATCCAAATTTTCATTCAATAGAGAAGAATTTCGATTTTGGAATTGAGAGTTCATAATATAAGGCTTATCTAATAGACTTATCTAATCTTATCCATTTTGAAATTTTTTTAAATATATCTTATTGAATATATCTATTGTATTTCAGATTTTATCGAAAACTTACAGCAGCTTGCCAAACAAAGGCTAAGAGAAAAAAGAATAAAGGTATAACAGGCATAACATCTACAATTGGATTGAAAATGGCATAAGCTTCAGGTAATTTGGCTAAGAAAGAATTATTCGAGTAAAGGACATAATTAAGACAGATACAGATTAAACTAAAGATATTAAGCATAAAAAATATTTTGTTCTTGCAGATTAGATAATTTTATGAGTTATTTTGATAAAAAAAATCAGAAAGACTGAAAAAAAAATCCTTCATTTTATTTTTTCATACTCTCCCAAACTAAAAATCCCTCTTTCTATTCTTTTTTGAGAAGGAGAATATAAGGATTTCTACTTTACATATAATATCTTATTTGTATTCTATACAATGATCAATAAAATTAATCTATAACTCTCCACACGATTATCTACATACGTCAAATTACTCTGTATTTGCATATCATAACTAATTCAATGTTGATTATCTTTAATTCTTCAAAAAAAAATATCATTTTTCTGAAAAAATAACGAATAAAACTTAACCCTTGTGCAAAGAAAGGGTCCTTCGTTGAATTGGAACCGATGACTTTCAAGGTCGAATAGGCTTACTCTACCATAAAAAATGAAGGAAAACCTAATATGATTTCGAACAGTTAGAATTGAGTTTATTGTTTATCGTCGGCTCCTCTCGATGATAGAATCAGTTGAGGAGACAGTGGTTTATATTGTAGGAGATGTCTGTTTTATTATCTTTATCATATTCGATTATCTTATTAATGAATTTGCATTATCAGGTTCGATTATGCAAATTCATGGAATATTACTTTTTAGAAGTATTATCTATAAACAAATATTTCATATTTGCTATTTGGAGAAAATTGCATAGCTTGGTTATGATAGGAGATTTATTTTTTCTAGATAGAAAATTTTAGACTAAAAAGACGGGGTTAAGGTATCACCTAATTTATATCTAATTGATGAATTTGAGCTAACACTTGACAAGGATCTTGATTATTATTATATTTCTTTATTATTATTATATTTATAGTACTAATATACTCAAAAAATCCCCCGAAAACCAAAATAAAAAAAAAAATAGAAGTTCCATTTTATTTCTCATGCTCTCAGGATTGAAATGCAAAACTGAACATTATATTATTCCCTTTTTTGGGGCGTCGCCAAGCGGTAAGGCACCGGGTTTTGATCCCGTCACGCGAAGGTTCGAATCCTTTCGTCCCAAATTTCTCGTTACGAGAAATCGCATGACCATGCGTATTGGTCTGACTAGAATATTCTCATTATTGGATAGAATAGTCATAAAACTACGAGAATTCAGCTCTTAATTTTTTTCATTCTTAAAACTTAAAATTGATTCATATGGATTTTAGTCAAAAAAAAAAAAAAAGACATATGGAATAAGGAAATGAAAAAATCAAGAAAAATTTATTATGTATAATCTATTATGTACAATATTTTGGTTACATTCTGCAAATAATGTTTGTAAACTCGTTGCCCACTTTATTAGATTAGATGAATTGGAAGAAAGTCAAGATATTGCACGAGATTTTGACAAGAAATCTCAATAGAATTTTTCTTCAGAATATTTTTGGTCTTCTTCAACGAAAATTGGTCAATTGAATTGTGTGTGAATGGAATGACTTATCTACAGGGAGACGCGGCTGAACAATACGAAATAGCTTCAACTAAATAACTGGACTTCATGAATAAGTCAAACAAGAACTTTAGTAAAAAATGTGTTTATACATCTCCAATCCTAAATCATTGGAATGAAAACAAGTGATGCCAATCCTTAATGGAAGGATCTAGGAAGAAAAAAAGGAAACTAAACTAACTACACTCCGAGTAAAATAAATTTTTGAAAATGCTTTTCAAGGTAAAAAACAAGTTGCTTAGTTAGCAAAAAACGATTTCCCTTAATCTTGGAATCTTAGCTAAATATGAAAATTTTTTATATTTTACTGATATTTTTTACCTATTGGAATATCCATTTGTTGTTAACAATTTTTTGAGTTATCACCAAGTCAAACTAAGACCCTATATGAAATTGACATTAATTTAAATTGAAGGCATTTCTTAGTATATCTTTCTCATATACCAATCCAACAAAAAAGTCTTTCTTTTTTTGACTCAATTTGTTTTCTCATCTCAATACTAAATTTCTATTGACAATGGTGTATTGAATAAATAGAATTTGATCGCAGATCAATAGATCTTTTTATCTCACACTCTATTTTTAAAAGATCAAAAAAAAAATAGTTTGATCAAAAAGTTGAAGATCTATCATATTTTTTTGATAATACTTTTTCTATTTTGATTGGAATTGGAATCGATTTTGTTATTTTTAGTAATTTCCATTTTATCAATTTTTTCAAAGATACCTTTTTTTTTGAACATATCATTCGCTAGTTGCATAATTTGACAGGATTGTATAGTGTAATTCAATTTATTTCTTATTTCGATCGTATCTACATATCTTATTTATGCGGGTTGCTAACTCAATGGTAGAGTACTCGGCTTTTAAGTGCGACTATGATCTTTTACACATTTAGATGAAGTAAAAAATTCGTCCAGACTTTTGGTAGAGTCTATAAGACCACGACTGATCCTCAAAGGTAATGCATGGAAAAAACAGCATGTCGTAATAAAATGCATTTTGAATTTTTTGCTTACAAAAAAGAAATTGCAAATTCAAATTTTTTCATTATTAATTCAAAGTAGAATACTTTCTTTTAAAGTATAGTACTCTATATTCAATTGGGTCTAGTGAATAAATGGATAGAGCCCTAGGGTTGCAATTTTACTCAAATAAAATAAAAAAGTAATGAGCTTATGTTCTTAAATTTGAATGATTACCCGATCTAATTATATGTTAAAAATATATTAGTGCCGGATCCGGGGAAATAGAAATGTGTTCTCCTATGAGTATACTTTCTAATTTGATTTTTTTTAATAAATCCTAATTATTATTTTTTTTTTTATTGGGACGGATGTGTAGAAGAAACAGTATATTGATAAATACAATTTATTCCAAAATCAAAAGAGCGATTGGACTGTCAAAATAAAAGATCTTGAACTCGAAAAAGAGAAGAAAAAGATTGGTTTTTTAATGCTAACAGGGCTCCCTGTCTCTTTTCCAGAGTATGCATTTTATTTTTATTTTATATAGTTTTGTATTATAGTAAAATAAAAACTAAATACTTTGTTCTGACCATATTGCACTATGTATTATTTGATAAACCCAGAAAGGTCTCCTTTCTTCTGGTTTAAAGTAGAAATGTCAATGAAAAATTTCCAAGAATATCTAGAGAAACATGAATTTTGTCAACATCAATGTTTATATCCACTCCTTTTTCAGGAGTATATTTATACACTGGCTTATGATTATGGTTTAAATGCTTGTCTTTATTCCGAATCTGTGGAAGAATTGATTAGTTATGATAATCAATTTAGTTCAGTACTAGTAAAACGTTTAATTACTCGAATGTATCAACAGAATTATTTAATTAATTCAGTTAATCATTCTAAGTTCAATTCATTTATTGAGAATAACCATTTCTTTTATTCCCATTTTTATTTTAAGATTATATCTGAAGGTTTTGGGATTATTTTAGAAATTCCGTTCTCGCTACAATTTTTATCTTTTTCAAAAAGAAAAAAAAGACTCAAATTGCAGAATTTACGATCTATCCATTCCATATTTTCTTTTTTAGAGGATAAATTATTGTATTTTCATTTTATCTCAGATATACTAATACCCTATCCTATTCATTTAGAAATCTTGATTCAAATTCTTGAATACTGGATCCAAGATCTTCCTTTTTTACATTTATTGCGATTCTTTTTCTTCGAATATTGGAATTGGAATACTCTCATTACTTCGAAAAATTGGGTTTCTCGTTTTTCAAAAGAAAATCAAAGACTTTTTTGGTTCCTATATAATTCTTATGTATCTGAATATGAGTTTGTATTCCTTTTTCTTTATAAAAAATCTTCTTATTTACGATTCATATCTTTTGGAATCTTTCTTGAGCGAATGTACTTCTATGGAAAA